TAGGGCTCTCGCTCTTTGGTAAGGGATGTTTCTGAGGTGGCATATTAGTATCAGTTGAATTTATTGGTGTCTTGTGTGGGGTTATAGTTTTTAGTTAATTTGTTTTGTAGTAATTTTTGTGGGATTAAAATTTGTACAATAGTGGATTTTGCAATTTTTTGGATTGATGAGGGTTGTAAAATTTGAATTTTAAAATTGGGATGAGTAGAAGTTGTTTGAATATTAAGTTATAAATGTAATTTGTGCGTGCGTTTATGCGTTAAAGTTAATAGGCGCATACGTGTTCAAATATGCGAATACTTGCATATATATATATATAATATGTATTAATTTTTATGTCCTTCGAGCATGAATTAAATAGTCAGCTATGATAATTATGAGGGTAAAGAATGTACACGTTAAGTCCAGCTACAATCAATGGACCGTGTGCGGGCCGGCGTAGGCCATGTTGAGTCCAAGCATCCCCAAATATTAAAAAATACCAGAGGCCTGACAGTTCAGTTATGGCAGATCACGGGCTAGCTAGTAATTAATCCATCGAGATGTCTTATTTAAGGGGAACGTATGGGCGGGTGTATTGGTATGGCCCTGAAGTAAGAACCAGATGCCAGGTATAGTTTCACGTTAGTCACCCCCAAGTTTAATGGGCCCGGAGCGAGAAGAGGTACACTTTGTGGGCGGGTTGCTGGTTTCACGGAGGATGGTAGAGGCCCGAGGAGGGTGGAGGGGGATATCCATGTTGAGGTGGACTGTTAAAGATGAATGCGCTAATGTCCGATTAATCGACCAATGTTTTATGTCCGAGTTGAGGTAGAATGTACATCTGTAAGATCAAGGACCTACTTGGGATGAGGATAGGCATGCGGTGGGAGATAATATGCACGATGGACGATGTTATGTATTATGTACGTCATATTTGCTATGTACATGCTTAATTATGTAATGCGGTCAGGAGCCTTATGCACGATATACATAGCTAATTGGTCGATGATATGAACTTAATATGTGGGAGAACATACAATGCACGGCGGACATGGGGGCCGGTGGTAATATCGGGTGTCTTTTGTGTTAAGGTAGTATGTTAGTATTAAAAATGGAATGAAGTAATAGATCTATACCTGGTATATTATACTAATAGGTATTTGTTTTCAAGGAGTAGTTTAAGTAGAATTTCAGCTTTGGGTGTTGAAGGTGGGGCTAATGCTTCTTCCTTGAGGTTGTCCTAGGGAGAGTAACCTCCATTTCTGGTTTACAAGACCAGAGTATTGGTTATACTACAAGGGCTCTTCATTTGAGTATTTTGTTTTCTATAAGACTTACGGTAGGTATAATAATAAGAATAATAGAAAAGTATAGGATGGATGCTATTTGGCCGATGGTGATGAAAGGGTATTCGACTGGTTGACCTCCAATTCATGTAAGGATAAATAGGTCTGCTGTTAGGATTCAGAATAGGATTTGGCTAAGAGGTCGGAATAGTATGCTTCGTTGTTTAGTTGTTTGGAGTATTGGGATGAATGCTAGGATTAGGATGGATAGGACTAAGGCCATAACTCCTCCTAGTTTATTAGGGATAGATCGTAGGATGGCGTAGGCGAATAGAAAATACCATTCTGGTTTAATATGGGGTGGTGTGCTTAGTGGGTTGGCTGGTGTATAATTGTCTGGGTCTCCTAGTAGGTCGGGGGAGAAAAGCACTAGAGTTAGGAGTAAAATTAAGAAAAATAGAAGTCCTAGTAAGTCTTTGATTGTATAATAGGGGTGGAATGGAATTTTGTCGGAGTCTGATGAGGTGCCTAGTGGGTTGTTAGAACCTGTTTCGTGTAGAAATAGGAGATGCACTATAACGAGGGCTGCAATAATAAAGGGTAGAATGAAGTGGAATGCAAAGAATCGAGTTAGTGTAGCTTTGTCGACTGAAAATCCCCCTCAGATTCATTCTACTAGGACAGTACCGATATATGGGATTGCTGAAAGTAAGTTTGTGATGACTGTGGCTCCTCAAAATGATATTTGTCCTCATGGGAGGACATATCCTATGAAAGCGGTTGCTATAACTGTAAATAATAGGATAATACCGATGTTTCAGGTTTCTAGTATAGTGAAGGACCCATAGTATATGCCGCGGCCTACATGAATGAATAGGCATAAAAAGAATATGGATGCTCCGTTGGCATGGAGATATCGAATAATTCAGCCGTAGTTTACGTCTCGGCAAATGTGGGTAACGGAGGAGAACGCGGTTGTTGTATCTGCTGTATAGTGTATTGCTAGAAATAGACCTGTAATGATTTGGATTGCTAGGCAAGCTCCTAGGAGAGAACCGAAGTTCCATCAAGAGGAAATATTGGATGGTGCTGGGAGATCAATGAATGAGCTATTCATGATTTTTATTAGGGGGTGGGTTTTTCGAATGTTGGTCATTAGGGTTTTTATAGTTGAAATACAACGATGGTTTTTCATACCAGGGGTCTTGGTTTAAATCCATGTAAGAACTATGATATATGCTATTTTTTTATTGAGTGTTGTTTTTGTGTTAGGTTTTATAAGTTTTTCTTCTAAACCTTCTCCTATTTATGGGGGTGTTGGTCTTATTGTTAGTGGAGCTGTTGGTTGTGGTATTGTTATGGGTTTTGGGGGTTCTTTTATAGGTTTAATGGTTTTCTTGATTTATTTGGGGGGTATGCTTGTGGTTTTTGGTTATACTACAGCTATGGCTACTGAAGAGTATCCTGAGACTTGAGGGTCTAGTGTTGTAATTTGAGGGGCTTTGTCGGTAGGATTTGTAATAGAGTTATTGATAATTATGTGATTGGTCGAGTATGATGGGGTGGAGGTGGTAGTAGGTTTAAGTAGTTTAGAGGATTGGGTAGTTTTTGTGGATAAAGGAATTAGTGTTGTTCGTGAGGATTCCTTAGGGGTGGCGACGCTTTATAATTATACTAGTTGATTTACAATGATTGCTGGTTGGTCTTTGTTTATTAGTGTACTGATTGTAATTGAGATTATTCGGGGCTGAAAATTAAATGATAAGTAAAAAAGAGACAAATGTGGATGCGAGAAAAGATAGGAAGTAAAATTTGATTAAGCCTTTTTGGTTTGAAATGATAGTAGAGGTAATTATTTGTAGGTTTGATAAGTTTTTTGGTATAATTTTTTCTAATCAGACTAGATCTAGGAGGAGAGAGGCTGTATTTTGACTTACGTGAAGGTTTAGTAGGGGAATTGAACGGTGTATTACTGTTGGGTAGAAACCTAGTAGGGTGGAAAATTTGAATGGGTTTGACAGTTTTGTAAGTTTTAGGTTATTTGTTATAGTGTTTAGTTCCATTGCTAGGGTGAAGCCTATAATAGTTACTGCTAGGGCTATTATTTTTAGGTGGAGTGGCATAGTTATTTGGGGTGTAGTTATAGGTAAAATACTATTGGATAAGAAAAATCCTGCGAAAATGCTGCCAATTGCTAGGCGTTTGATTGAGTTAATTAGTAATGGGTTGTTTTCATTGATGGTCGATGTAGTTGTAAATCGGGGTTGGCCTATTAATGCATAGAAGATGATTCGGGTGCTGTATACGGCTGTTAGGGATGTAGCAATAAGTGTAATTGAGAGGGCTCAGGCGTTGGTGTTTGATGTGTTTGCTGATTCAATGATTAGATCTTTTGAGTAAAAGCCTGTTAAGAAGGGTATGCCTGTGAGTGCCAGGCTTCCGATGATTAGGGAAGAGGATGTGAAGGGTATGGCTTTAAATAGTCCTCCTATTTTTCGAATGTCTTGTTCATCGTTTAAGTTATGGATAATAGAACCGGAGCATATGAATAGTATGGCTTTAAAAAAGGCGTGGTTACAAATGTGAAGGAAGGCTAAGTGGGGCTGGTTAATTCCGATAGTAACTATTATTAGGCCTAGTTGGCTTGAAGTGGAGAAGGCTACGATTTTTTTAATATCATTTTGTGTGAGGGCACAGATTGCTGTAAATAGCGTGGTAATAGCGCCTAGACATAGTATTAGGGTTTGAATTATAGTATTATTTTCTATTAGGGGATAGAATCGAATTAAAAGGAAAATGCCTGCTACAACTATAGTGCTGGAGTGAAGGAGGGCTGAGACTGGGGTGGGTCCTTCTATTGCTGAGGGGAGTCAAGGGTGTAGACCAAATTGGGCAGATTTTCCAGTGGCTGCGATGAGTAGACCTATTAGTGGAATAATACTTGAATTGTGATTTAGAGTAAATATTTGTTGGAAGTCCCATGTGTTTGAATATATAAAGAACCAGGCTATGGATAGAATAAACCCAATGTCTCCAACACGATTATATAGAATTGCTTGTAAGGCTGCTGTGTTTGCATCTGTTCGCCCATATCATCAGCCAATTAAGAGGAATGATATGATTCCTACACCTTCTCAGCCAATGAATAGTTGGAATAGGTTATTAGCGGTTACTAGAATTAGTATTGTGATAAGGAATAGTAGAAGGTATTTGAAGAATTGGTTGATGTTAGGGTCGGAGTGCATATATCATATTGAGAATTCTGTAATGGATCAGGTGACGAATAGTGCTACCGGGATAAAGAGGATTGAGAAATAATCTAGTTTAAAACTGAGTGTTAGTTTGAGGGTTTGAATTGTTATTCAGTGTCAATTGGAAATGATCGCCTCTTGCCCTGAGGCAATAAATAGTGTTATAGGTACGAGGCTAGTAGTAAATGCACACGCGATGATTGATTTTACATATGATGCGTATGGTAGATTTTTGTGGAGGTCTGTGATACTTGTTATAATTGGTACAGTTAAAATAATTAATGTAATTAAGGTGAAAGAGGATATTAGGTTTATTACTTTTATTTGGAGTTGCACCAATTTTTTGGCTCCTAAGGCCAATGGATAACTACCATCCTTTAAAAGTCTAAAAGTTGAGGGAGCCATACTTTTATATACGGGGAGCAGAGTTAGCAATTCTACGTCACTCTCTCGGTAGACAAGAGGATTTTAAGCCTCTATTGCTAGATTCACAATCTAGAGTTTTGCTTAAACTATATTTACAGTACGTAGGACCTAAAATAAGTTTTGGGTTGAGGGTTAGTAGGGCAATAGGAAGCATATGTATAGATATTAGGGTATTTTCTCGTGTGAATGAGGGGTTAAGGTTATGTGTGTGGTAGGTGGATTTGCCTCGTTGTGTAACGGTTAACATATAAAGGGAATAAAGAGCTGTAATGAGTATATTTAGGCCCGTTAAGATAATTGTGATATTTGATCATGAGAAGGAAGCTATAATTACGAGGAGTTCACCAATTAGATTAATGAAGGGAGGTAGAGCTAGATTGGTTAAGCTGGCTAGAAGTCATCAGGTAGCTATTAAGGGGAGAAAGGATTGAAGTCCTCGTGCTAGGAGTATTGTACGGCTGTGGATACGTTCATAATTTGAGTTTGCAAGGCAGAATAATATGGATGATGTAAGGCCGTGTGCGATTATAAGGGCTGTTGCTCCTATAAAGCTTCATGGTGTTTGAATTAGGATTGCTATGGTAACTAGTGCTATATGACTTACTGATGAATAAGCGATAAGTGATTTTAGGTCTGTTTGTCGTAGGCAGATTGAACTGGTTATAATTATTCCTCATAGGCATAGTATAAGGAGAGGATATGCCAGGGATTTTGTTATGGGGTCAAGGATTATGGTAATACGTATCATTCCATACCCGCCTAATTTTAAAAGTACGGCTGCAAGTACTATGGAACCAGCGATGGGTGCCTCTACATGGGCTTTAGGTAATCATAAGTGAAGCCCATATAGTGGTATTTTGACTATAAATGCTATAATACATGCTATTCATAAAAAACTATTAGATCATGAATTGGATAATTCTTGATTATAAATAGTAATTGTTAGCATGTTTAGTGAACCTAGGAAATTCTGGGTATAAATTAGTGCTACGAGTAATGGTAGAGACCCGATAAGGGTATAAAATAGAAAATATAGGCCCGCGTTTAGTCGTTCTGTTTGGTTACCTCACCGGGTAATAATAATAAGGGTTGGGATTAGTGTAGCTTCAAAGAGGATATAAAATAGAATAAGTTCGGTGGCTGTAAAGGTTATAATTAGGAACACTTGTAGGAAGATTAACATAGATAGATATAATTTTTTTCGTATTCAGGTCTCTTTTATGAGATGATGTTGGCTAGCTATGATTATTAAGGGGAGTAATCATACTGTTAGTATTAGGAGAGGAGAGGATAGTGAGTCGGAGAAAAAAGTTAGTGAGAAATTATTACTGTTGTTGTCAGTTTGATTAAGTAGTAGTAATATTATGATACTAATTATCAGGCTGTATAGGGTTGTGTTAATTCAGATTTTGTTATTATTGGAGTATCAAATTATTGGGAATAGTATAATTGTGGGGGTAATAATTTTTAACATTGGAGAAGGTTAAGATTTTGAATATGGTCTAGACCATAGGTGTTGGACACTGTTACTAGGAGGGCTAGGCCGATGGCAGCTTCGCAGGCTGCAAAGACTAAAAGTAGGATGGGTATTATAAAGGTGATTGTAGATTGTATATTTAGAATTAGAAGGGTACTTAAAATAAACATAGATAGTATTATTCCTTCTAAGCATAGGAGGGAAGATATTAGGTGAGATCGGAATATTAATATCCCTAATAGGGCAGTGATAAAGGCTAAAGTCATGTTTGTGGAGATTGAGGGCATATTGGTAATTATGAGTTATTCATAGTCTAATGAGTCGAAATCATTTGTTTTAGTTGAAACTAATTACCATATTACTCTTCTCATTCTAATCCTTTTTGAAGTCATTCATAGGCGAGGCTTAGGGCTAGAATTGTAATTAATGTAAGGGCTACAATTGTTGTGAGTTTTAGATTGTTTGATTGGGATGCTCATGGTAGTGGGAGTAAGAGAGCAATTTCTAGATCAAACAATAAAAATGTAATTGCTACTAGAAAGAATTTTATGGAAAATGGTAGGCGAGCAGATCCTATAGGGTCGAAGCCGCATTCATATGGGTTATATTTTTCTGTATAAATGTTTAGTTGAGGTAATCAAAATGCGATAAATACGAGTACTAGTACTAGTAGGATATCGGTTAAAAGAGTTAATGAGAGATTAATTATTCTTTTTCGGGTTAGTGCCGAAGCTAACTGATTGGAAGTCAGTTGTACTGAGTGATACTAAAAGAATATGATCCTCATCAGTAGATTGATACATAAAGGAAAAGTCAGACTACGTCAACGAAATGTCAATATCAGGCTGCGGCTTCAAAACCGAAATGGTGGTTGGAAGTGAAGTGAAATTTTAACTGGCGGAGAAGGCAGATGGTTAGAAAGGTAGATCCAATGATGACATGTAAGCCATGGAAACCTGTTGCTATGAAAAATGTCGAGCCATATACGCCATCTGAGATTGTAAAGGATGTTTCGAGGTATTCTGATGCCTGGAGTAGGGTAAAATAGACTCCTAGGATAATGGTGATGAGTAGAGATTGTAGTATGCTTGTGCGGTCACCTTCTATTAGACTATGGTGAGCTCAGGTGATGGATACACCTGAGGCTAGGAGTACAGTTGTATTAAGTAAAGGAACTTCTAGTGGGTTGAGGGGTTTAATGCCTGCTGGGGGTCAGTAGCCGCCTAGTTCAGGAGTAGGTGCTAAGCTTGAATGATAGAAGGCTCAGAAGAAGCCTGCAAAGAAGAAAATTTCTGAGATAATAAAAAGAATTATACCGTATCGGAGCCCTTTTTGAACGGCGGGGGTATGGTGGCCTTGGAATGTGCCTTCTCGTACAATATCTCGTCATCATTGATATATTGTTAGTAGGTTAGTTAATAGGCCCAAGGATAGGAGTGTACTTGAATTAAAATGAAATCATAGGGCAAGGCCAGATGTTATTAAAAGTGCAGAGAGAGCTCCTGTGAGAGGTCAGGGGCTGGGATTAACTATATGGTAGGCATGAATTTGGTGGGTCATTAGGCGTTGTCATGTAAATAAAGGCTTACTAAGAGGGTAAATACGTAGGCTTGAATGAGGGCAACGGCAAACTCAAGGACTGTAAGAAGTATTAAAATAGTAAATGTGATTGAGGAAGTGGTAGGACTAATGGAGGTTAATACTATGGTAGCTCCTCCGATTAAGTGTATAAGAAGGTGACCTGCAGTAATATTAGCTGTTAATCGTACGGCTAATGCTATAGGTTGAATAAAAAGACTAATAGTTTCGATAATTACTAGTATAGGAATGAGGGGAATGGGTGTTCCTTGTGGGAGGAAATGGGCTAAGGATTTTTTTGTTTTGTGTCGAAAGCCTATAATAACCGTAGCTGCTCATAGGGGAATGGCTATTCCTAGATTTATTGATAATTGTGTAGTAGGAGTAAATGAGTGAGGTAACAGGCCTAGTAAATTGGTAGATCCAATAAATAGAATAAGTGAGATTAGTATGAGGGATCAGGTTCGCCCTTTGATATTGTGGATTGCTATTAATTGTTTTAATACGAGTTGGACAAGTCATTGTTGAAGAGATATTAGTCGGTTGCCGAGAAGGCGGGGTGAAGAGGGGAAGAAAATACTGGGAGTTAAAATAATAAGAATTACAATAGGAATACCTATGATGGTAGGGGTAGTGAAAGAGGCGAATAAATTTTCGTTCATTTTGTGTCTCAAGGATTAGTATGTTGATATTTACTGGTAATTTTTAACTCAGGTTTTAAAGGGAAGTTAAGTTTTGAGATTTTTAGTTGGAATACAATAAATAGAGTTAGAACTATTGATAAGATAGTGATAAATCACGTTGATGTGTCTAATTGTGGCATCTCACTGTGGAAAGGTTAAGGCTTTCAGTCTTTAACTTAAAAGGTTAATGCTATATAGCTTCGCAGTGTTATTAAAGCATGGCTAGTAATCACTCTTCAAAGTGTTTTAGTGGGACTAACTCAAGTACAATTGGTATAAAGCTGTGGTTTGCGCCACAGATTTCTGAGCATTGACCATAATAGATACCTGGACGAGAAGTTATTAGGGTCGCTTGATTTAGGCGTCCTGGGATGGCGTCTGTTTTTACGCCTAAGGAGGGCACGGTTCATGAATGTAAAACGTCTTCTGAAGAAATAAGTATACGGATGGATATCTCTGTAGGTAAAACGACTCGATTGTCGACTTCTAGTAGGCGAAGTTCTCCAGGCTTTAGATCTGATGAAGGTGTTATATATGAGTCAAAACATAGGTTTTCGTAATCTGTATATTCGTAGCTTCAGTATCATTGATGACCTATAGTTTTTAGGGTTAAGGAGGGTGTGGTGATTTCATCTATTATGTACAGAATACGTAGTGATGGAAGGGCAATAAGAATTAAGATGACAGCGGGTAAAATGGTTCATACTGTCTCTACTTCTTGAGCATCTATAGTACTTGTATGAGTAAGTTCTGTGGTGAGTATAAGGGAAATAATGTATAGGACTAAGGAGCTGATTAGGAAGACGATTATTAAAGTATGGTCATGGAAATATGTTAGTTCCTCTATAATAGGGGAAGCAGCGTCTTGAAATCCTAGTTGGACTGGGCAAGCCATTAAGATATACAGGAGTTCCACCTATAAGTTAACTTTGACAAAGTTATGTAATTATTTTACTAATATCTTTAAATGGAGAAAGTCATAGCGGTTATGTGGTTGGCTTGAAACCAATTATAGGGGGTTCGACTCCTTCCTTTTTCGATTAAGCTTTTACGTATGTAGGCTCTTCAAATGTGTGGTAGGGTGGTGGGCAGCCATGAAGTCATTCTAGGTTAGTTGGGGTTAATTCTACTATCGTAATTTCTCGTTTTGAGGCAAATGCTTCTCAGATTATGAAAATTATTAGTATTACTGCTGTAAGAGAGATAAAAGAGCCGATGGATGAGACTGTGTTTCACATGGTGTAGGCATCGGGGTAGTCAGAGTAACGTCGAGGTATTCCTGCTAGGCCTAGAAAGTGTTGCGGGAAAAAGGTTATATTTACGCCTACGAATATGATTGCGAAGTGAATTTTAGCTCAGGTGTTATCTAGAGAATAACCCGAGAACAGGGGAAATCAGTGTACGAAGCCCCCTATAATAGCAAAAACTGCTCCTATAGATAAGACATAGTGAAAATGGGCTACTACGTAATATGTGTCGTGGAGCACAATATCTAGTGATGAATTGGCAAGCACAATTCCTGTTAGACCTCCTACTGTAAATAGGAAAATGAAACCTAGGGCTCATAATATAGCGGGTGACCATTTAATGCTGCCACCATGTAATGTGGCTAATCAGCTGAAAACTTTTACTCCGGTAGGAATAGCAATAATTATAGTAGCAGATGTAAAGTATGCACGGGTATCTACGTCTATTCCGACAGTGAATATGTGATGTGCTCATACAATGAAGCCTAAGAAGCCGATAGATATTATAGCCCAGACTATTCCTATATAACCGAAGGGTTCTTTTTTACCTGAGTAATAGGTAACGATGTGGGAGATTATGCCAAAGCCTGGAAGAATTAGAATATAAACTTCAGGGTGACCGAAGAATCAGAATAAATGTTGATATAAAATAGGATCACCTCCTCCTGCAGGGTCAAAAAAGGTTGTGTTGAGGTTACGATCAGTTAGGAGTATAGTAATTCCTGCTGCTAGTACTGGTAAGGATAATAGTAAGAGTACAGCAGTAATTACAACTGATCATACAAATAGAGGAGTTTGATATTGTGATATGGCGGGGGGTTTTATATTAATGACTGTTGTGATAAAGTTAATGGCGCCTAAAATTGAGGATACTCCTGCTAAGTGTAAAGAGAAAATAGTTAAATCTACAGATGCTCCTGCGTGTGCTAAATTTCCAGCTAAAGGAGGATATACTGTTCATCCGGTTCCTGCGCCTGCTTCTACTATAGAGGAAGCAAGGAGAAGTAGAAAAGATGGGGGTAAAAGTCAGAAGCTTATATTATTTATTCGTGGGAATGCTATATCAGGGGCTCCAATTATGAGAGGTACCAATCAGTTTCCGAAGCCTCCAATTATGATAGGTATTACTATGAAGAAAATTATAATGAATGCGTGGGCTGTTACAATTACGTTATAAATTTGATCATCTCCTAGTAATGCTCCGGGCTGGCCGAGTTCTGCACGGATGAGGAGACTAAGGGCTGTTCCTACTATGCCTGCTCAAGCCCCAAATAGGAGGTAAAGGGTTCCAATATCTTTATGGTTTGTTGAGTAGAATCAACGATTGATGAACATAGGTAGTGGTAGAATGGCTGAGTAAGCATTAGACTGTAAATCTAAAGACAGAGGTTAAGCCCTCTTTCTATCAAAGCTCTGAGGTGAATATCACGTTGAATTGCAAATTCAAAGAAGCAGCTTCAATTCTGCCGGGGCTTCTCCCGCCTTTTTTTTCTGAGCGGCGGGAGAAGTAGATTGAAGCCAGTTGATTAGGGTATTTAGCTGTTAACTAAGTTTTTCGTGGGGTTTGAGCCCACCAATCTAGTAAGGATTTAGCTTAATAAAAGTAATTGATTTGCATTCAGTTGATGTAGGATAAATTCTTGCAATCCTTATTTGCAGAAATTAAGTATATGTCTACTTACTTAGGGCTTTGAAGGCTCTTGGTCTATTTAACCTAAATTTCTAATTTATGATTAAGAAAGCTGGTGATAAAGGTAGGGTTAGGGTAGATAAAATTACTAGTGGTGATAAGAGGGGAGTCTGTTTTGTGGATTGAAGTTGTCATTTTATTTTTATGTTATTGGAAGATGGGAATATGGTTAGTGATGTGGAGTAAATTAATCGTATATAGAAGTATAAATTGAGTAATGCCACGATAGCTATTGTTGTAGCTATAATAATGTTGCTGTTCTTTGTAAGTTCTTGGATGATGGCTCATTTTGGTAGGAAGCCTGTGAGTGGGGGCAGGCCTCCTAGGGATAGTAAGGAAATTAGAATAGTTATGGTAATTGTTGGTGTTTTGTTTCATAAGTTTGATAGGGCTAGAGTGGTTGTATTTGTATTAATATTTAATATAGTGAACACTGTAATGGTTAATATTAAGTAGATTAATAGATTTAGAATTGTTAGGGAAGGGTAGAATATGAGAATGGTCACTATTCATCCTATATGTGCGATTGATGAGTAAGCTAGGATTTTTCGTAGTTGTGTTTGGTTTAGACCTCCTCATCCTCCCACTAGAATTGATAGTAGGGATACTAATAAGAGGATATTTGGGTTTATTGAGGGAAAAATTTGGATTATAATGGAAATGGGGGCTAGTTTTTGTCATGTTAGGAGCAGTATTCCTGCTGTTAGTGTAACTCCTTGTGTGACTTCTGGCACTCAAAAGTGAAATGGGGTTATTCCTAATTTTATTGTCAGGGCAATAATGATTGTGAAGGAAGTTAAATTATTGTAAGAATTAATGGTGGTTCATTGGCCGGAGTTTATGGCATTTATGATAATAGTAAATATTAATAGTATGGAGGCTGTGGCTTGTGTAAGGAAATATTTAGTAGCTGCTTCTGTGGATCGTGGACTTATCTTTTTTGTTAGAATTGGAATAATGGATAATATATTAATTTCTAATCCAATTCAAATTAGGAGTCAGTGCGAACTAATTATTGTTAGTATTGTTCCTGAAAAGATTGTTATTAGAATTAATACGAGGATGGATGGTTTGATTAGTACGGGAAGGATATGAACCAACATTTTCGGGGTATGGGCCCGATAGCTTATTTAGCTGACCTTACTGTATAGGATATGGTGTATATTGGTAGCACAATGGATTTTGAATCCTTAGGGGTAGGTTCGATACCTATAATCCTAGAAATAAGAGGATTTGAACCTCTATTATTTACTCTATCAAAGTAATTCTTTTATCAGACATATTTCTATATTTGTGGTGGGATGCAGGATATTAAGATGGGAAGGGAGATGTATCATATACATAGTGCTAGTGTTAGGGGTAGGAAACTTTTTCATAGTAAATGTATAAGTTGATCATATCGAAATCGTGGGTAGGATGCTCGTACTCATAGAAATAGTGTGGCTAGCAATAGAGTTTTAATGGCAAAATTTGTCGTATATGTTTCTGGGATATGAGGATTATATAATGCTCCTAAAAAGACAATTGTAGTTAGGGCATTTATTATGATGATATTTGTATATTCTGCTATAAAGAATAGGGCGAATGGTCCCGCAGCATACTCTACGTTAAAGCCTGAGACTAGCTCGGACTCTCCTTCTGTAAGGTCAAAGGGGGCTCGGTTTGTTTCTGCTAGGGTTGAGATGAATCATATTATGGTTAGTGGTCATGACGGAATAATTAGTCATAGATATTCTTGGGTTGTGATAAGAGTGGAGAGGGTAAATGACCCATTTATTAGAAGTACGGATAATAAAATAATGGCTAGAGTAACTTCATAGGAGATTGTTTGGGCTACTGCTCGTAGGGCTCCGATTAAGGCGTATTTTGAGTTGGAGGCTCAGCCTGATCATAGAATTGAATATACTGCCAGACTTGATGTAGCAAGGATAAATAAAAGTCCTATATTTATATTAATTAGTGGATATGGTAGTGGTATAGGAATTCATATGATTAGTGCAATTGAAAGGGCTAGGGTTGGTGCTACTGTATAAAGCAGTGAGGATGAAGTTAGGGGTCGCAGAGGTTCTTTAATAAATAGTTTTATTGCGTCGGCGAAGGGTTGTAGGAGACCATGTGGGCCAACAACGTTGGGGCCCTTGCGGAGTTGTATATAACCTAAAAATTTTCGTTCAATTAGGGTGAAGAAGGCTATGGCTAGGAGGATGGGGATAATTAGGAGGAGGAGATTAACTATAAACATAGTATGTTAAGAAGAGGATTTGAACCTCTGATTATAAAGGTTTAAGTTTTATGCAATTACCGGGCTCTGCCATCTTAACAAACCCTTGTCTTGGGTAAGGTAAATAGTAGATTACTAAATTAAGTTAATTGCATTTGTTATGCTGGGAACGCTATTTTGAGTTGGTTCCTTTTCTCTTGTCCTTTCGTACTGGGAGAAATATTAAATAGATAGAAACCGACCTGGATTACTCCGGTCTGAACTCAGATCACGTAAGACTTTAACCGTTGAACAAACGGACCATTAATAGCGGTTGCACCATTAGGGTGTCTTGATCCAACATCGAGGTCGTAAACCCTATTGTCGATATGGACTCTTTAATAGGATTGCGCTGTTATCCCTAGGGTAACTTGTTCCGTTGATCAAATTAGTTTTGGGTCAATTGATGATGTGTATACCTTGACTAGTTAGGTCTAGGTTAAAGTTGTTCGGAGGTTTTGTTGTGCTCCGAGGTCACCCCAACCGAAATTTTTAATCCAATAATATTAATTGGTTATACCAGCTATTAGGTCTGAGGGGCATTATATTTGGATTATTTAATTTAAGCTCCATAGGGTCTTCTCGTCTTATTGTAGTATCCTCGCCTCTTCACGGGGAGGTCAATTTCACTGATTGAAAGTAAGAGACAGCTGAACCCTCGTGTTGCCATTCATTCAAGTCCTTAATTAGAGAACAAGTGATTATGCTACCTTTGCACGGTCAGGATACCGCGGCCGTTAAACATGTGTCACTGGGCAGGCAGTGCCTCCAATACTGATTAGGCTGGAGGTGATGTTTTTGGTAAACAGGCGGGGTAGGTGTTTGCCGAGTTCCTTTTACTTTTTTAAATCTTTCCTTAAGCGCACGCCTGTGTTGGGTTAACAGTTTTTAGGATAAAGTGTGTATTTGTAATGTATAATTTTATCTTGTTGTTAATTACCAGTGGACATCCGGTCTGGCATAGGCTGGTGCTGGGAGAAATAGAATTCTTGTTACTTATATTAACAGTATTTCTTCTATTAGACAATAGATTAATCCAGTAAGTTAGTAGGAGGTGTTAAGGAATTGTGAAATTAAGAGATGTTGTGTGTTGAGCTTGAACGCTTTCTTAATTGATGACTGCTTTTAGGCCAACTATGAATATTTGATTATTTACTCTATACTAAAGGTTGTAGCCTGATCTAGAGAGCTGTTCCTCTTTAGAATAACATTTAAATTAGCATGCGGTTTATTGTATTACTTTAGGTTAATTTAAAGTTGAACTAAAATTCTTTTCTGGATAACCAGCTATCACCAGGCTCGGTAGGCTTTTCACCTCTACTTATAAATCTTCTCACTATTTTGCCACATAGATGAGTGTGCTCTGATTGAAGCTGTTTATAAGTAGCTCGTCTGGTTTCGGGGTCCTTGGCTGAAATTCTTTTTGTCAAATTATTCTAGTTAAGTCATTATGCAAAAGGTACAAGGAGTGAGCTTTGCTTTTTTGTACTTTAGGTTTCTTCTTTCATTTTTCCCTTACGGTACTCTCTCTATAGCGCTAAATAAAGTTTCTATCTCCTATACTGCTATTGGCTTGAGGTAAATGGTTTGATTAGGATTTTGGATTTGTTGTTAGTTATAGATGTTAGGCTAGGGTTAGTTTCAAAGTGGTCATGTTGTTATGAAATCTTTCGGGTGTAGGCCGAATGCTTTATGTTAAGCTACACTTTGAGTGTTCCAAGCACACTTTCCAGTATGCTTACCTTGTTACGACTTATCTCCTCTTATAAGTAGAGCATTGTGTTATTTAAGTATTGATTATTAAGAGTTGAGGAGGGTGACGGGCGGTGTGTGCGTGCTTTATGGCCTTATTCAGTTAAGCTCTCTATTCTTAACTTACTACTAAATCCTCCTTTGGCCTTTTATTTCATGAAGGTTGCCGTGAAGATTATTCTGGTGTTAGGAAATGTAGCCCATTTCTTCCCATCTCATAGACTACACCTTGACCTAACGTTTTTATGTCGAATGTTTGTGCTTACTTTATTTCCTTAGTAGGGTTTGCTGAGGATGGCGGTATATAGGTTGAATTAGCAAGGGATGGTGAGGTTTATCGGGGTTTATCGATTATAGAACAGGCTCCTCTAGAGGGGTATAAAGCACCGCCAAGTCCTTTGAGTTTTAAGCTGTTGCTTGTAGTTCTCTGGCGAGTAAGATAGTTCATAAGTTACTTGTGTTTATGGCCAGGCATAGTGGGGTATCTAATCCCAGTTTGGGTCTTGGCTGTCGTGTTTTCAGGATGTTAAAGTCACTTTCGTGGGTTATTTTTGTTTTAGCTGAAGTGTTCTACAACTTAGTTAAAATTTAACTTTATTATTAGATATCTTAAACACACTTTACGCCGTATTTTATTAGTTTGGGTTAATCGTATGACCGCGGTGGCTGGCACGAAATTGACCAACCCTATTTGTCAGTATAGCTTAGTCAAACTTTCGTTTATTGCTTAAGTTTTATCACTGCTGTATCCCGTGGGGGCGTGGTTTAGCAAGGTGTGGTGAGCTGCTGTTTAGCGTGCTTGATACCTGCTCCTGTTGATAGATCAAGATCTAGAGGGCATTCTCACTGGTGTGCGGTTACTTGCATGTGTAATCTTACTGATAACTAATAATAAGGCTGGGACCAAACCTATATGTTTATGGGGCTATATAACCCGTCTAGGCATTTTCAGTGCCTTGCTTTGATTTAAGCTACATTAAC